ATATGAACCAGACTAGATTGTAGACATGAAAGAGTAAGAACTCAGCGGGGTAAGGCCCCGCTGAGTTCTTACTCTTAGAGCGAGACTCTTATCTATTCAAAAACATATGGAATCTCAGTCAACATAATTCCAATATTCTATTTTTAGAAATGACAAAATGGATCTTTTACTCTGATGTTTCAAACCACTCTATTCTATTCCTTTTTTATTAGGATGTTTTTGAATAATTTAATCTATTGACTGATTCATAGTTTCTGTCGTTCCTAACATAATATTAACTATTATGTCAATATTTTGAATATGAAGCAACAAGAAAGGAGGAATCCATCGATTATATGAATAATCCAATACGTATGGATTTATCCCTATGAAAAATCCTGCAAATCCTTTTCTTTTTATACTCAACCCTTTCTTTCTACTAAACTAAAACAAAAAAGAAAAAAAAAGAAAACTGTAATGAGATAATAAAGAAAGATTTGGATATGCGTAAAGATCTAATCTGCTTTTCAGCCGAAACAAAACAAGAGAAGTCTTTTTCTTTTTTTGTTTTAATTCTTTTCCTAAGTTATAAGTTGAAGTGAATGGAAGAAGTTCTATTTGTTCAATTATACCCGGAAAAGAAAACAAGGAATAAGAATCTTTGTCAAACAGGAGAAAAAATAATGATTCGATACAAGACGACACAAGAAAATCCTTTTCTTGTGTCGTCTTGTATCGAATCGAATAGGCGATTAGGAAGACTAAGAATACTTTCTATAAATCTTTTTTATTTTTACTTTCATTTTTCCCGTCCTTGCCTTGTATTCTATTCTTTTGTATACTGATTTTCTATCATTAGGAATGGTATACAAGTAATGAGTTTCAGACATCCCACAAAATAAAAAAGAGTATAAAAAAAAACAAACAAAGAAAAGACTTATAGAATTTTTTGAATCATATATCATTCTATCGATCAACAATAATTTGACACTTTTACCAACTTTATTTTAAGGAATCTCTAGATCTAGAAATTCATTTCGTACAACTGAACCTTTTCAAACTGTTTCTTTTTAAGAACCAAAAAGATTTGTGCCAAAATCACAGATGCCAAGAAGAACAGAAGGCCTTGGACTCGTAATGGATCTTGAAGCACTATTTCTGTATCTCCCTGACCAAAACCTCCTACATTTGGATTACTTGTTAATGGTTGATCAAGCTTGATGGATTCACCTTCTGAAACAAGAAGTTCTGGTCCTGGAGGTATAATATCAACCACTTGACGTCCTTCTGATGCATCAACTATGGTTATTTCATATCCCCCTTTTTCTTTACGTGCTATTCTGCTTACTATACCAGCGGATGTAGCATTATAAACTGTATTGTTACTCTTGCTACCATCAGGATAAATCTGACCCCTTCCTCTGTTCCCACCTACATATATGGGATATTTTAAGAAGTGAACGTCTTTTTTCGTAGCAGGGTCGGGGGAAAGAATAGGAAAGACGATTTCACTATATTTCTGACCGGGAACAGGACCTATAACAAGAATATTTCTTTTATTAGGACGATAACACTGAAAAGAAAGATTGCCCATCTTTTCTTTCATTTCGGGAGAAATACGATCGGGGGGGGCTAATTCGAATCCCTCGGGTAAAATAAGAACAGCTCCTACATTCAAAGCTCCTTTTTTACCATTAGCAAGAACTTGTTTCAGTTGCATATCATAAGGAATTCGAACAACTGCTTCAAATACAGTATCAGGAAGTACAGCTTGCGGAACTTCAATATCCACGGGCTTATTAGCTAAATGACAATTGGCACATACAATTCGCCCAGTTGCTTCTCGTGGATTTTCATAACCCTGCTGTGCAAAAATGGGATATGCATTTGAAATAGATGCTCGAGTTATTACATATATCATGATCAATACATAAATGGATCGAGTCATCTGTTCTTTTACCCAAGAAAAAGTATTTCTATTTTGCATGGTCTAATCATTGATCCCCGGAATTTCTACAATAAATTTGATAGGTAGCTAGTAGAATTCCCTATCCACAAGTTTGCCATTATATTGATTGTACTTAAAGAATTGTACTGGTAGAATATAGTATGAATACCTTGAATTGAAAAGGTAGAAGTATAAAGAATAAGTAAGATGAAAAAAGATTTCTTTATACACGAAGAAAGATTCTGATTTGATTGATATCAAAAGATCTAAGGAATTATTCATTCATTGAATGATAAATTACTACAAGCGAAGGAGATACACGATTTAAAAAATTGAAGATCCAATATTTCACAATTGTATCTAGAATCACTGGAAAAGTGGAAACAAGACCAGATAGAATCTGATCATTCTGAGCCAATCCAAAATCGTTGTAGATCAAACCAATCATTAGTTCCCAACCATGGGTCGAGTGAAATCCAATCCATAAATCAGTAACTAAAAGAATCGAAAAAGCTTTGATTGTATCACTTAAGTTATAGAGAAATTCCTGAATCCAAGAATTCAGAATGAAAAGTTCTTCATTACCCAGAAAAAAATAACCACTTAGAATAGCGAAACAGATTAGATCTGTAGAGAAATGCAAAATGATATGGAAATGAGATTCATTTTGTCTTTGGACTAATTGTATTGTTTCCTTGTGCATTCCTATACGAAGTCTTTGCATATGTGTTTCCGAGTACTCCTTTATCATCTCGTCCAACAGGAATAGTTCTTCTAATTCCATAAATTTTTCTAGAACATTTTTCTCTTGAATATCATTCAAAAGGATTTCGGATTGCCTGGTATTCCACCAATTAAGAACCCAAGTTTCTAGACATTTATTAAATGAGAGAGAAACCCACCAGGGCAAAAAGAGTATAGACACAAGATATGGGAGGGAAGCCAATGCTTTCTTTTTTTTCATTCTGTATCCGGGATGTGAATTGTTAATGAACCTGTTTCATTCGTCGATTCTATCTGAGATTTCTATGAAGCACGAATCATATAACAAGAGCCTATAACTCTAACAATAATAAGGTATCGAACCTATGGTTCTTTTCCTATTTTTGTTTTTGTGTAAGAATTGAGTCTTTGGATCTAGAATAGAACATACAAGAAAGGCCCTTTTCGAATGAAAAGAAAAAGAAGTAAATATTCTTTCCATATTCCAGAGATCACAATTAGGCAAATTGTAACCGATTTCCCCTTCATTTATTCCTTTCGATGAAGACTCGAAAAATCATTCGAACTAACGAATATAATTTGGATTTAAAGACGAACCCTATTGGATCCTTTAATTCTTTTATTTCTATTTCGAATTCGAAAGATTTCACTGTCTAACCGCAGCGCGAGGATAGGGTATCAATTCAAAGGCCTAAAAATAAAAAGAGGAATTATGTTTTACGAAAACAAAAGACATGTTAGGATATTTGATGTTGATGAATCTATACTTATTAGACCTTTTACTAGTATAAAGAATGAAGCTGGACGCCATGTGTATGCGTGTTTTTGTGTACAAATAGTTTATATTCTCCTTAATAGATTAATAGATAATAGATTTTTTTTTAATCTATTTTATTCTATTTTATTTGATTAGTTATATTAGATTTTATTAATATTGTTCCATATGCGTCCTCCTGCTTTTGAGATGTATTAAGTTCCTTATCTCATGCTGAGATTTATTCTTCAGTTCATTTCAAAATACTTCAATGGGTACGCGCAAAAAATAGGCCAATTCGGCAGCTTTTTGTTCAATTTCTCGTGGAGTCAAATTCTCATCAGTACGGGTCAAGGGAATGGCTCCTTGGCCCCTGATTTCCATATAAAGGACACGACGAGGAAAAAGACCCTCTCTGACCTCCATTCTTATCGATTGGATATCTTTCAGAAAGAAACGAAGAAAGATGCGACGATTTCTTCCAGGGAATCCCCAACGAAAAAGGGACATTATTCCTTCTTTTCTATCGAATTGGTCATAACCACTACCTACATTCCATGAAATTGTGCACCACAAATAAGAACTAATGAATAGACCTGCGATCCCATAGAAAGACATCACGATCCCTTGTGGGAAAAAAAGGATTTGCTGAGACGGAAATACGGATATCAGATTTTTACCAAGATAACTGGAAGTTCCAACCACTAAGAATCCTAGTGAACCTAAAAAAAGGATACAGGCCCAGCAAAAATTACTTGTTTTTCGAGACCCCGTTAGAAGTTCTATCCATATATGTTCTGATCGCCAGTTCATACTATACTAGATCCAGTTGCATTCGATTGGAATTGAGAGAATAACCCAAATGGATTTGACTCGACTTTTATTGCTTGATCCCGAAGTAACTTTCATCAACTAGCAGCATTCCGACAGGAACCCTTAGGAATAATTGGTTAGATACATTGAGTTTCTATTTCAAAGATTTTTCAAAAAAGATTTGCTGATCTTTTTGAATTTCATCATTTAATTGATTAAGCTATAACCGCATATACATGCTGCATTAATGCGTATATTATGCATCGGCATACATAACAAAACAACTCTTCCATTTGTTTTTGGAAAGGCCACATATTATATATCCTACCATATTACATTAAAAAAAAAAGTATCTGTATGATGATCCAATGTTGAAAGAAATTGATGAGATTTGGTCCCATCGTATTTAGACAATCTTATTTCTTTGGACATAAAGAGATAAAGAAGCCATTGCGATTGCCGGAAAGACTAGGCCCACTAAAGGAACAAAAATAGAGGGAAAGTTCAAATCTATCATAGAATGGGTACCTCGATTTCATATTTGTACCTATTATAATTCTCAATTATAATTATAAAGATATCTTATGATAAGTCTATTTATTAGAAATAATATTAAGATAATATTAATATGAAGTATTTAATAATCAATAACAAATGTAGAACTCAATGAAGTATACCTATCCCTCTTTCTACACGAATATGTATGAGAATCCGCTTTCAGAAATTGGATTCTTCTTCTCCCATCCTTATCTTTATCGTTTTTCTATCTTTCCTTTCAAAACAAAAAAGGTGTTTTGAAAGGAAAGATAGAAAAGAGTTTCTTATGAATTTCCGACTTTAACCAATCTTATCCAACAAACAAGGATTCCTAGTGAAAAAGGGGAGTTATCACTAAATAAAAAGAACTTATATATTCTTATTATTTGTTATTTGAATATTTCTATTTTCTTTCTTTGATTTGAGATTTCTTCTTTCTTTTTATTGAATATTTTCTTTTCATTTTTTCGATATCTTTTTTATCTATTTTTTGTTGTTCTATATATGAATATGAATATGTCAAAAGGACGGAGAAAATGATTTTTATTTCCCGGATTTCTCGGAAGGAGAAAGAAATCTTGTTGATAGAGGGATGCTTATTCCTAATCAGGAAGAGAGGTAGAATAAAAAAAGGATCCGGGGTAAAAAGTCATTATCCAAAACTTCTGACTCTTACTACACTTATAACTGATGTCCCCAAAGAAAACACCATCTTCTTAGTTTTGTTTTTTTCATTATTCATTATAATGAACTAAATGTGTATTCGCTACAAATAAAAATAACTGAATCTAGTGATATACTTCCATTTGAAAATGAAGAATTTCAATCTTTTTTCAAATCTTGATTCAAGGGAAAGAAACCGTGTAGTTGAAATAACTCATTCAGAACACCTTTTAAAAGATTACGTGGTACGATTGGGTCAAATAAGCCCTTATGGAATAAATACTCAGCCACTTGTGAACCGTCGGGTACTGTCTTTTTCAATGTTTGTTCAATTACTCTTTTACCCGCAAACGCAATGTAGGCATTAGGTTCAGCAATAATGATATCTCCCAACATACCAAAACTTGCTGTAACTCCGCCAGTTGTAGGAGATGTAAGGATTGATACATAGAATAACTTTTTATTTAATTGATAATCATATGAAGCAGAAGATATTTTAGCCATTTGCATCAAGCTCAAACTCCCTTCTTGCATGCGTGCTCCTCCAGAAGCACATACAATAATGACAGGTAGAGATCGATTAGTAGCATACTCGATCAAACGGGTGATTTTCTCACCTACTACGGATCCCATACTACCTCCCATAAACTGAAAATCCATAACTCCAATTGCTATGGGAATACTATTTAGTTGACCTACGCCCGTTTGAACAGCTTCAGTTAAACCCGTTTTTCTTTGATAAAAAGAGATGCGATCTATATAAGGTTCCTCTTCTGAATGAAACTCAATGGGGTCTATAGAGACCATATTTTCATCCATAGGCTCCCAAGTGCCAGGATCAATAAAGAGTTCGATTCTATCTGAACTACTCATTTTCAAATGATATCCGCAGTGTTCACAAATATTCATTTTTGAACTAAAAAATTTTTTATAATTTAATCCATAACAATTCTCACATTGAACCCATAACTGTTTGTATTTTGTATTTATATCGAAATCATTAGATTTTTCTCTTCTATTGAAATAACTGCTACTAGTTTTGATACTAGAATTTCCACTTTCAATACTACTTGTACTTTCCGTACAAATGAAACTAGAAATGTAACTGTCGATACCACTGTAAATGTCACTATTAAGACTGATTTCAAAACGAAGATAACTATCAATGCAACTAGTAATGTGATTATTCCAATTAGATTGAGTATCATACATGGAATAATAATAGTAGTAATTACTACTATTAGACCCACTATTCAAATAACTAGGAAAAAGAATCTCTAGTTCACTCAAAAAAGAACTAGCATTGTCAATATCAAAAATCTGATTTTCAATATCAAAATATACAGAATAAGTGTCACCATTACTATTTCTAACTAAAAAAGTATGATCAGAGATCAAACTCCAAATATTCCTGCTATCAAATAAATAATTTAGATAATGAATATTACTGAAACTATAACTGTCCCAACTAGGAATCTTTTTCTCCGCATCATTTAGAATAGTTTCTTCACTTCCACTGGTATGTCCAAGAGCATCAAGACTATCTATTGATTTACTTAGTCCACACCTAAGTTCTAATTTCTTGTTAGACAACATCAAATTGAACCAACATTTTTCCATAGATTCTTTCTGCCCCCTATTTTAGGAAAACCTAATACTAATAGATGAATAGTCATTCGATGAAGAAAAAATCATTTTACTATTTCTTTTTTCTTCCTTTTTGATTTCTTTTTATTTCTCATCAGAATTCAAATGAAGCATATGATCCAATCATTAAGATTGTTAATGAAAAACGAGCGAGTCTTGAAAAGAAAGGATTCTCCTTTTGAAGAATCCGGTGAATCATTTCAATATTATGATAGTGATTATGATAGAATCTTTTCTCCAAAAAAAGATATATAAAGACAGGTTTCTCTCATGTAAAACTTTCAATTCTCAACAAAAAGATACATAGTTGTTTCTTCCCATAAATGAAAAAGGAATTCTCGTCTCGTAGAATCTCGTGTCATATAGTCATATAATAAAATGAGTTTCTATTACAACAGGGAACGAAAAAGACAATATACAGGATAGGGGTAGAAGG